CCAATTCCGATACCATAAAGATCACCATATATAACACAAAATTTCTCCCCCGATTCTTTCTAGTCGAGCCTCTCGGTCTGTCATTATACCTCGAGAAGTAGAAAGAATTACAAGCCCCATTCCTCCTAAAATCTTAGGGATTCGTTGATAGTTAGAATAGATTCGTACACCGGGTCGGCTGATACGTTTTAAAATAGTTCTAGATGGACCTGTCCTATGCCTTCTTCTATATCGTAGGGTTAAAACTAAGAAATTTTTGTTCCTTTCTCGGTGTTTCCTCACGTTTTCGATAAAGCCTTCTCGTAGAAGTATTTTCACAATGTTTTCGGTGATATTAGTAGATGCTATTCGAACCAGTTCTTTGTTATCCATCTCCGCGTTTCTTATAGAAGTTATTATGTCGGCAATAGTGTCCCTACCCATGATGAGCTATAATCATTGGTGCCTCCGAGTTTTTATATTAGCAACATGCTCTTTTTTTTATGTTATGCATTTTTTTTTCTTTATCAATTATTTATTATTTAATTTAAGGGATATACGTGAGACACAATCTACTAATTAATTGAATCTATTTCAGATACACTAAAGATATCCCGGTTTCGTCTATGAGTCTTTAGAATACCTCAGGGGCTAATGAGACTATTTTAGTAAAATTCAACTGTCTCAATTCCCAAGCGATCACACCAAAGACTCGAGTTCCTTTTGGATTGCCTTTTTTATCAATGACAACTGCAGCATTGTCATCATATTGTATTATCATGCCATTGTCACGTTTGAGTTCTTTACATGTACGTACAACTACAGCTCTGATCACTTCTGATCTTTCTAGAGGCATATGAGGCACTGCTTCTTTGATTACAGCAACAATAATGTCACCAATATGAGCATATTGTCGATTACTAGCTCCTATGATTCGAATACACATTAATTTTCGAGCTCCGCTGTTGTCCGCTACATTTAAATGGGTCTGAGATTGAATCATAGCGTTTTTGATCTTTTCTTTCAATGCAAAGCAAAGGAAAAAAGAAATATTGTTTGGCCAGAAAAAAAAAACAAACCTGCGGTTGGTTTTTCATCAGAAAGACTCCTTTCCTTTGTTTGTACATCCCTATTCGACACTAAGGAATTGAGTTCGTATAGGCATTTTGGACGCAGCTATTGAAATAGCTTTTCTGGCTACTTTTTCTGATACCCCAACCATTTCATAAAGTATTCGACCCGGTTTCACGACGGATACCCAATATTCGGGAGATCCTTTCCCCGAACCCATACGCGTTTCCGTTGGTCTTATTGTAACAGGTTTGTCTGGAAATATGCGTACCCATACTTTTCCACCACGACGCGCATACCGTGTCATTGCTCGTCGTCCTGCTTCTATTTGTCTAGATGTCATCCAAGCCGGCTCAAGTGCCTGAAGAGCGTATCTACCGAAACAAATCCGATTGCCTCGAGAAGAAACGCCCCGCATTCTTCCTCTATGTTGTTTACGGAATCTGGTTCTTTTGGGGTTATAGTGGATGGTTCGAAATTCCATCTCTACTGCAGAACCGGACATGAGAATTTCTTCTCATCCAGCTCCTCGCGAATGAAACGATTCAATAATATTAGAGATAGGTATTCAATGAATAATACACTGAATCATAGGATTCTTTTTTTTGAGATCTAAGGTTGTATACACGAATAGGCGTATAGATCTTTCTAGACATATAGAATCGAATTTCATTTAGAAGTTCTTTTTGATATGATAACCAATCTTGATTTGTACTTTTATTGAATATCCTAAAACATGGTAAGGCTTTCGCGGGCGAATATTGACTCTTTCAAGATCTGTTTCATCCGAAGGGTCAGTCCATGACCTCTCAAAATAACTGAATTGGTTTCTGGTGCGTTCCGCCATCCCCCCCAATGAATTATTAGAATTCATTTTCAATAGAATTTTCTGCAGTCACAGGTTCCGTCGTTCCCATCACTTCTTGATGACTGGCTAGGCCCAAACTCTGCAATGGAGCTCTTAATTGAATTTGTTGTTTTTGAGTCAATCTCCTCAGCCTTTTATTGACTTGATGCTCTTTTTTTTGTTTTAAGTTCTTCATACGGATTGATGCTTTATTACACTGCCTTTTCTGAGATGATTCATAGACCATACATATTGGAATCATATATCATGGATATTCTAGTTCTCTCTTTCTATCACCCTTCCATTTACCTAATCCTTTTCTTTTTCCTTCACAACCCATAATCAGATTGATTTTTCTTTTATGTATATGTAAAAAGATTTCAGTTGCTACGACGATATGATCGATCGATCATAGAGTGACTGGTGCCGTGGATCCAGATAATACGAAGCAATGAGCTGGTTATTAGTTCTATAGTTATGAGTTCTATAGTTATGAGTTCTATAGTTATGAGTTCTATAGTTATTAGCTCATACTCCTATTCTGGTATGGGCCGACCCCTTTTTTTGAACCCTAAACTAAACGAAATAAAAAACCGACGAGTCACACACTAAGCATAGCAATTATACCAAAGGTTCAATCCAATTTTTAGTCAATCCTCTAGAAAAAATAAAAAGAATAGAAAAAAAAAGAATTGCACATTTTTGATTGAACGAAAAAGGATGAAAGAGTTTGTCATTTTGTTTTCCATCGCTGGATAGAACGGAAATCAAAAGAAAGGATCCTTTAGGCCGCAAATATCCAAATTTTGATGCCTAATACCCCATAAACCATTCGAACTTTATATGAACAATAATCAATTTTAGCTCGAATGGTTTGTAGCGGAACCCGCCCTTCTCTGATCCATTCGACACGTGCAATTTCTTTTCCGTCGATACGGCCTGCAATTTGTACTTGAATTCCTTTTGTATTCCCTTGGGCAATGGGTAATTCAATCGCGGTTTTCATTACCTTTCGAAATGCAACTCTTTCTTTTAATTGTTTGGCTATGTATTCTGCAAGAATAGTAGGCTGTCCATAAGGATTTGCAATTATTGTGATAGCTATGTTGAGTTTTTGGTTCACAGAATGAAACCCTTTGGCTACATTGGTCTGTAATTCTTTGATTCTTTGTGGTTTCCCCTTTCTTAATAATTTTGGCAAGTCTGGGAAGCTCGTATAGATTATGACCTTTATCACATCGATACTTTTTTGAATCTCTATACGTGAAATGAGTTCCTCATCGGAAGGTATTTTTTTTTTTACATTATTCTTGATACAATCACGTACATAATTCTTGATACAATCACGTATTTTTTGATCTTCCTGAAGACCTTTGGAGTAATTTTTTGGTTCTGCAAACCAAAGGGAATGATGTCTTTGGGTTGTACCAAGTCTGAAACCAAGTGGATTTATTTTTTGTCCCATACACCCTCACTCTCCCTATTAGCCCATTTCAATTTCAGTCTGTCCCAATCTATCATATAGAAATACCTCTCTCTTATATCTGTATATTTAGTATATATCTCTATCCATCTTTTTTTAGCCATATTTGATCTTTCGATATATCTCTCAATACAATAGTTATATGACAAGTGGTTCTTTTTATCGGATAACTATGTCCTCGAGCTCGAGGTTTTAACTTTTTCCTGATAGTACCCCTGTTGACTTCGGCTTTACTAATGATTAAATCTGTTTTCTTTAAACCCATATTGTGACTAGCATTGGCTGCTGCAGAATAAACCAATTTAAAAATGGGGTAACATGCTCGATAAGGCATGAGTGCTAATATCATAAGTGTTTCCTTGTAGGAACGCCCACGAATCTGATCAATCACTCTTCGCGCTTTGTGAGCAGACAGACAGATATGTTGCCCTAAAGCGTATACTTCTACACCTTGGTCCTTCTTTATCATAAGGTTCACCTCCCACGAATGAACGATGAGCACCTAATATTCACTTTATTAATTCACATTAACGACGAGATTTATTGTCGTTTCTCGTATGTTCCCGGAAATTAAGAGTAGGTGCAAATTCTCCCAATTTGTGACCTATCATACGCTCTGTTATATAAACAGGCAAATGCTCCTTTCCATTATGAATGGCAATTGTATGTCCGATCATTGTGGGTATAATGGTAGATGCTCGGGACCAAGTTATTATTATTTCTTTTTCCCCCTTCATGTTGAGTTTCTCAATTTTTACTAATAAATGATTAGCAACAAAAGGATTTTTTTTTCGTGAACGTGTCACAGTTAATTACTCCTATCTTTTTTCTTTTGTAAAGATGAAGAAACATATTCGATGTTCAAGATTTTCCTATTTAGTATGTCGACGAAGAATGAAACGATCGCTATATTTATTCCGTTTTCTACTTTTTCTTCCAAGCGCAGGATACCCCCAAGGGGTTGTGGGTTTTTTTCTACCAATGGGGGCTCTCCCTTCGCCACCCCCATGGGGATGATCTACAGGGTTCATAACCACTCCTCTGACTACAGGACGCTTACCTAGCCAACGCTTAGATCCGGCTCTACTCAAACTTTTCTGGCTCACCCCAACATTACCCACTTGTCCGACTGTTGCTGAGCAGTTTTGGGATATCAAACGGACCTCCCCGGATGGTAATCTTAATGTGGCCGATTTACCCTCTTTTGCAATCAGTTTTGCTACAGCACCCGCTGCTCTAGCCAATTGTCCACCCTTTCCAAGTGCGATTTCTATGTTATGTATGGCCGTGCCTAAGGGCATATCGGTTGAAGTAGATTCGTCTTTTTGATCAATCAAAACCCCTTCCCAAACTGTACAAGCTTCTTTCCAAAGCATACGGCTTTCTGAATGTATAGGAGGATATCTAGACAGATGGATCCTATATGAATCGTATGATGAAGTATCACATGAGTGGATAGATAGGAATCCACATCTGCCGAATCACGCATGTAATGATATTCTACATCCTCGGTCTCCCCGTTCCGTCATCTGGCTTATGTTCTTCATGTAGCATTCAGACCGAATGACTCTATGAAATTACGTCGATACTTCCACATATTAGGGGTAACGTAGGAGACATCTCTCTTTTTCCCCGGGGGGTAGAATTACCACTGCTTAGCTTTCAATTCGCCTCTGACCATCAAATGAAATGTGAATAACTCCTCTTCTTCTCCTTGAAACAAATTGAAACAAAGGGCGCTTCCGGTTCTGTCGGTGCTTCAAACAATTTTGTCTTCTCCATATTACCATATCTCTAGAGTCAATAATTTTATATGAGGAACTACTGAACTCAATCACTTGCTGCCGTTACTCTTCAGTTTTCTGTTGAGGTCTATTCCGAGGTCTATTCCGTAGAGGTATTCAACTAGGATCAGTGATCGATTTCTAGGTTTCGTCGTAAACCTGATTGGTTACTTCCAATTACGTAAATCCATGGTTCAAACCGCACTCAAAGGTAGGGCATTTCCCATTGAAATAGGAGCTTCTGTACCCGAAACAATGGTATCTCCAATTCTAGCCCCTCTGGGATGTAAAATATATCTCTTCTCACCATCCCCATAGTGTATGAGACAAATGTGTGCATTTCGATTAGGGTCGTATTCTATGGTTACGATTCTACCAGATATGTCTTTTTCATTCCGTCGAAAATCTATTTTACGGTATAGACGCTTATGACCTCCCCCTCTATGCCTTGCGGTAATGATTCCTCTGGCATTCCGCCCTTTCCCACAATGACGCTGTCCATAGATCAAATTCTTTCGTGGATTGGATTTCACTCGACTGTCTGCGGGCCGATTGCGTGTGCTCGGGGTAGAAGTTTTGTATAAATGTATCGCCGTGTTATTAAGTATTTTGATTGAAGCTCTTTTCTTTCTAAACTAAGAAAGGGGTGGAATAGAATAACCCGGTTGAAGCGTAATGATCATACGTCTGTAATGCATTGTATGTCCCAGAATAGGTCCCATTCTTCGACCCTTTCCCGGGAGCCGATGACTATTCATAGCTATTACCTTAACACCAAAGAAGAGTTCGACCCAATGCTTTATTTCTGTCCTAGTTGATCCGGATTCGACATTAGAAGTATATTGATTCTTCCCCACCAATAACCGAACACTTTTTTCTGTAAATACTGCATATTTGATTCCATCCATAAATCCACTTTCTTCCCTATGAGTTCCAGTATTGATAAGAATTCTAGTTCTTACTGTTTATATGTTATAGTATGAATATACCACACCAATTCGTTCTCTATTAAGATTCGAATTCGAATCTACAGAATTGAAAGAATCTCCTAGAGAACTCTAATAGAACTCTATAGAAATAGAAGATCGAAAGAATTCTGAAAACAAGAAAAACCCATATATATATAGAAATATACATACGTTTTCGCATATAACATATATTTCTATGATGATACAGAGCCAGTTCCAATAGACTGAACTTAGGAAACGCTCCCATCCCATTGGTGTGCATCCAGTAGGAATTGAACCTACGAATTCGCCAATTATGAGTTGGGCGCTTTAACCATTCAGCCATGGATGCTTGGATCATCATACATCGTGAATAAAAAATTTCCAACCATGCCAACAAAACCGAAGAGAGAATATGAAGTCCAATTATGGATCTTCGAATTGAGAGAGATATTGAGAGAGATCACGAATTTTCGCTATTTGTTAGATTCATGGACCCAATTCGATTTAGTGGGATCTTTCACTCACATTTTTTTCCACCAAGAACGTTTTCTGAAACTCTTTGACCCCCGAATTTGGAGTATCCTACTTTCGGGTTCAACAAGCAACCGATCTTTCACGAGCAAAGTTGTAGTACTAGTTAAGGGTGTAGTACTGATTCTAGCAGCGGTCCTTATATCTCGTATTCACCATCAAACTATGGTCGAAAGAAAAAATCTCTATTTGAGGGGGCTTCTTCCTATACCTATGAATTCCATTGGACCCAGAAATGATACATTGTTTAGGTCTTCCAATAGGTTGGTTGTTTCGCTCCTGTATCTTCCAAAAGGGAAAAAGATCTCTGAGAGTTGTTTCAAGGATCCGAACGAGAGTCCTTGGGTTCTCCCAATAACTCACAAGTGTATCATGCCCGAATCTAACTGGGGTTCGCGGTGGTGGAGGAACCGGATCGGAAAAAATAGGGATTCTAGTTGTAAGATATCGAAAGAAACCGTAGCTGGAATTGAGATCTCATTCAAAGAGAAAGATATCCACTATCTGGAGTTTCTTTTTGTATCCTATACGACGGATGATCCGATCCGCAGGGACCACGATTTGGAATGGTTTGATGGCCTTTCTCCGAGGAAGAAGCGAAACAGAATCAACTTGAATTCGGGACAGCTATTCGAAATCTTAGTGAAACACTGGATTTGTTATCTCATGCCTGCTTTTCGTGAAAAAAGACCAATGGAAGGGGAGGGTTTCTTCAAACAACAGGGATCGGATTTTTTGAGGAAGGTATCGAGAGAGAATTGGATTTGGTTAGACAATGTGTGGTTGGTAAACAAGGATCGGTTTTTTAGCAAGGTACGGAATGTATCGTCAAATATTCAATATGATTCCACAAGATCTAGTTTCGTTCAAGTAACGGATTCTAGCCAATTGAAAGGATCTTCTGATCAATCCAGAGATCCTTTCGATTCCATTAGTAATGAGGATTCGGAATCTCACCCATTGATCAATCAAAGAGAGATTCAACAACTCAAAGAAAGATCGATTCTTTTGGATTGGGATCCTTCCTTTCTTCAAACGGAACGAACAGAGATAGAATCAGACCGATTCCCGAAAAGCCTTTCTGGAGATTCCTCAATGTCCCGGCTATTCGCGGAACATGAGAAGGAGATGATTCGTCATCTGCTTCCGGAAGAAATCGAAGAATTTCTTGGGAATCCTACAAGATCAATTCGTTCTTTTTTCTCTGACAGATGGTCAGAACTTCATCTGGGTTCGAATCCTACTGAGAGGTCCGATCCTAAATTGTTGAAGAAACACCAAGATGTTTCTTTTGTCCCTTCCAGGCGATCGGAACAGAAAGAAATCGTGGATCTATTCAAGATAATTCCGTATTTACAAAAGACCATCTCAATTCATCCTATTTCATCAGATCCGGGATGTGATATGGTTCCGAAGGATGAACCGGATATGGACAGTTCCAATAAGATTTCATTCTTGACCCAAAATCCATTTTTGGATTTATTTCATCTATTCCACGACCGGAACAGGGGGGGGTCCACGTTACACCACGATTTTAAATCAGAAGAGAGATTTTTAAAAATGGCAGATCTACTCATTCTATCAATCACCGAACCGGATCTGGTGTATGATTATGATAGGGTATTTTTTCCCTTTTCTGAGGGATTCAACTCCGGGGATGAATCGAAAAAGAAATCTTTATTGGTTGTACCTCCTATTTTTTATGAAGATCCAAAACCAAAAAGAGTGGGATTTGCTAGCAACAACATAATGGAGGCAGTCAATCCATATAGATTGATCCGAAATCTGATTCAAATCCAATATAGCACCTATGGGTACATAAGAAATGTATCAAATCGATTCTTTTTAATGTTAATGAATCGATCCGATCGCAACTTCGAATATGGAATGAAAGGGGATCCAATAGGAAATGAGACTCTGAATCATAGAACTAGAATGAAATATACGATCAACCACCATCTCTCGAATTTGAAAAAGAGTCAGAAGAAAGGGTCCGACCCTCTTAGTTCTCGAACCGATAGATCCATGAATCGGGATCCTAATGCATATAGATACAAATGGACCAATAATTTCCAGGAACATTTGGAACATTTCATTTCTGAGTCGAAGAGCCGTTTTCAATTTCAAGTAGTGTTCGATCGATATCATCATCATCGAGATCGATTACGTATTCATCGATCTCGATATCGATTACGTATTCATCTGAATCGATTACGTAGTCATCTGAATCGATTACGTAGTCATCGATCTCGAGATCGATTACGTAGTCATCTGAATCGATTATGTAGTCATCTGAATCGAGATCGATTACGTAGTCATCTGAATCGATTATGTAGTCATCTAAATCGAGATCGATTACGTAGTCATCTGAATCGAGATCGATTACGTATTCATCTGAATCGATTACGTATTCATCTGAATCGATTACGTAGTCATCTGAATCAATTACGTATTCATCTGAATCGATTACGTAGTCATCTGAATCAATTACGTATTCATCTGAATCAATTACGTATTCATCTGAATCGATTACGTATTCATCTGAATCGATTACGTAGTCATCTGAATCAATTACGTATTCATCTGAATCGATTACGTATTCATCTGAATCGATTACGTATTCATCTGAATCGATTACGTAGTCATCTGAATCGATTATGTAGTCATCTGAATCGATTACGTATGAATCCGACTCAATATTTGATTGATTGGGCCGAGTTTATGGCCAAACTGTCGAAGTCACATCCCTTTTTGACGAAGTCACCTCGTTTCCTTTTATCGAAGGCATTTTTATTTTTGTCGAATTCACTTCCCTTTTGGTCGAAGTCACTTCTCTTCTTTTTGTCGAAGTCACTTCTCTTTTTGTCCTTTTTGTCGAAGTCACTTCCTTTTTTATTTTTGAGTATCGGAAGTACCCCCATTCCTGGGTCTGAGATCCCCATCTATATCTATGAATTGAAAGGGCCGAATGATCAACTCTGCAATCAGTTGTTAGAATCAATAGGTGTTCAAATCGTTCCTTTTAAGAAATGGAAACCCTTCTTATTGGATGATCATGATCCTTCCCAAAAATCGAAATTATCGATCAATGGAAGCACAATATCACCATTTTTGTTCAATAAGACAAAATGGATGATTGACTCATTCCATACTAGAAAGAATTGCAGGAAAAACTTTGATAACACGGATTCCTATTTCTCAATGATATCCCACGATCGATACAATTGGCTGAATCCCGTGAAACCATTTCATAGAAGTTCATTGATATCTTCTTTTTCTAAAGCAAATCGACTTCGATTCTTGAATAATCCACATCACTTCTGGTTCGATTGTAACAAAAGATTCCCTTTTTATGTGGAAAAGGCCCTTCTCAAGAATTCGGATCTTACGTATGGACAATTCCTCAATATCTTGTTCATTCGCAACAAAAGATTTTCTTTGTGCGTCGGTAAAAAAAAACATGTTTTTTTGGAGCGCGATACGATTTCACCAATCGAGTCACAGGTATCTAAGATATTCATACCTAACGATTTGCCACAAAGTGGTGACGAAACAACGTATAACTTGTACAAATCTTTCCATTTGCCAATTCGATCCGATCCATTCGTTCGTAGAGCTATTTATTCGATCGCAGACATTTCTGGAACACCTCTAACAGAGGGACAAATAGTCCATTTTGAAAGAACGGATTGTCCACCTCTTTCAGATATGAATCTATCTGATTCAGAAGGGAATCAGTATCTCAATCTCAATTTCAATTCAAACATGGGTTTGATTCACACTTCATGTGCTGAGAAATCCAAAAAGAGGAAAAAACGGAGTCTTAGGTTTGAGAACCGGCGGATGCATAGAACCCTTCAACGAGAGCGTGCTTTTTCAATTCTCTCAAAATGGAAGAATCTGTTCCAACCATATATGCCGTGGTTCTTTACTTCAACAGGGTTCAAATATCTAAAATTCGCCCTTTTAGATACTTTTTCAAACCTATTGCTAAGTAGCAGTCACATATCCATTTTTCAGGATATTCTGGAGACATCATGGTGGATTCTTCAGACAAAATTGTGGGCGATTCGTTCACAATGGAATCTCAGTAAGATTACGAGTTTACCGAGTTTTCTTCTGTGCGCAGAAATGATTCATCGAAATAATGAGTCACCCCTATGGCTGAGATCATCAAATACTCGGGAGTTCCTCATCTTTTTCCTTCTTCTTGTTGCTGGATATCTCGTTGGTACACATCTTCTCTTTGTTTCCCGAGCCTCTAGTGAGTTACAGACGGATTTCAAAAAGATCAAATATTTGATGATTCCATCCTACATGATTGAGTTGCGAAAACTTCTGGATAGGTATCCTACATCTGAGCGGAATTCTTTCTGGTTAAAGAATCTCTTTCTAGTTGCTCTGGAACAATTAGTCTATTTTCTAGAAGCAATATGGGGTTCTGCTTTTACCATGCTATTGGGTGGCGGTCCCGCTTATGGGTTCAAATCCATAGGTTCTAAGAAGAAATTTTGGAATATCAATCTCATCGGTATCATCGATTTCCTAAGGATCATACCAAATCCCATCAATCGAATCACTTTTTCGAGAAATACGAGACATCTAAGTCGTACAAGTAAAGAGATCTATTCATTGATAAGAAAAAACGTGAACGTTGAGTGGATTAATGATCAAATAGAATCCTGGGTCGCGAACAGTGATTTGATTGAGGATGAAGAAAGAGAATTCTTGGTTCAGTTCTCCACCTTAACGACAGAAAAAAGGATGGATCAAATGCTATTGAGTCTGACTCATAGTGATGGTTTATCAAAGAATGACTCTAGTTATCAAATGGTTGAACAACTGGGATCAATTTACTTACGATACTTAGTTGACATTCATCAAAAGGATCTAATGAATTATGAGTTCAATAGATCCTGTTTAGCAGAAAGACGGATATTCCTTGCTCATTTTCAGACAATCACTTATTCACAAATCTCGTGTGGGGCTACTCGTTTTCATTTCCCATCTCATGGAAAACCCTTTTCGCTCCGCTTAGCCCTATCCCCCTCTAGGGGTATTTTAGTGATAGGTTCGATAGGAACTGGACGATCCTATTTGGTCAAATCCCTCGCGACAAACTCCTATGTTCCTTTCATTACGGTAGTTCCGAACAAGTTCCTGGATGCCAGTCCTTTGGATGAGATCGATCCTTATGATAGTGACGCTGACGATCTTTATAGTGATTATAGTGATGATAGTGACGCTATTGATATTGATGAGAGTGACGATAGTGATGAGAGTGACGATAGTGATGAGAGTGACGATAGCGATGATGACCTTGATATAGATGATATAGAGCTGCTAAATGAGCTAACTACGGATATGGATAGACTAGACCGATTTAGTATCCCCCTTACATTCGAATTAGCAAAAGCAATGTCTCCTTGCATACTATGGATTCCAAACATTCATGATCTGTCTGTGCGTGCGTCGAATGACTTATCCCTCGGTCTATTAGTGAACTCTCTCTCCAGGGATTGTGAAAGATGCTCCACTAGCAATATCCTTGTTATTGCTTCGACTCATATTCCCCAAAAAGTGGATCCCGCTCTAATAGCTCCGAATAAATTAAATACATGCCTTAAGCTACGAAGGCTTCTTATTCCACAACAACGAAAGCACTTTTTCACTCTTTCATATACTAGGGGATTTCACTTGGAAAAGAAAATGTCCCATCCTAATGGATTCGGGTCCATAACCATGGGTTCCAGTGTACGAGATCTTGTAGCACTTACCAATGAGGCCCTATCCATTAGTATTGCACAGAAGAAATCCATTATAGACACTCATACAATTCGATCCGCTCTTCATAG